ACAAAAATCTTCTTTAGTCTGTACGCTAGAAAAACGATAGAAAACAATAAATGTCGTAGATGAGATACGAGATTCGATATTAGACAACTTGTCCCCTTTCTTTGTCACAAATAGAAAGTTTCAACTTTCATTTGGATATTCGAAAGATTACCATATATAACACAAACATTCTCCACCTATTCTTTCTAATCGAGCCTCTCGGTCTGTCATTATACCTCGAGAAGTCGACAGAATTACAATTCCCATCCCGCCTAAAATTCTAGGAATTCGGGGATAGTTATAATAGACTCGTAGACCGGGTCGACTGATGCGTTTTAAATTTAAAATTTTTCTATTGCTAGCTGGCTCGTCCCGATTCCTTCTATATCGTAGGGTTAAAACCAAAAAAGATTTGTGGGTTTCGTGATGTTTTCTCACGTTTTCGATAAAACCTTCTCGTAAAAGTATTTTGGCGATACTTTCACTGATATTAGTAAATGGTATTCGAACCACTCTTTTTCTATGCATATCAGTGTTTCGTATAGAGGTTAGCATGTCAGCAATAGTATCTTTACCCATAATGAATTTAAAGTATTGGTCCTTCCAAATTTGGATATAATCAACATGTTTTTCCTGTTTTCTTCTTTGTTTATGACTCTGAATTTTTCCAAGGTATATGCGTAAGACACAATCTACTAACTGAATCTTAATTAATTTTTTTTTCAAATAACTTACTACAAACATACCCATCTTTTTTATGGAACGATATTATGATGGAACTCTATTAGGGTCTCATTTTATAATACTTCGGGAGCTAATGAAATTATTTTAGTAAAATTGACCTGTCTCAATTCCTCTGGAATCGGACCAAAAACTCGAGTTCCTTTTGGATTGCCCGCTTGATCAATGACAACTGCAGCATTGTCATCGTATCGTATTATCATACCGTCGTCGCGTTTGAGTTCTTTACAAGTACGTACAATTACAGCTCTGACCACTTCTGATCTTTCTACTGACATTTTTGGCACCGCTTGTTTGATCACAGCCACAATAACGTCACCAATATGAGCATATCGACGATGGCTAGCGCCTATGATTTGAATACACATCAATTCTCGAGCTCCGCTGTTATCCGCTACATTCAAATAGGTCTGAGGTTGAATCATATCATTTTTTCTTTTTTTTTTTTCTTTTTTTTTTTCTTTGTTTTCTTTGTTTTTTTTTTGCAAACGTAAAGGGCGAAGAAAAAAGAAATAGTGTTTGTCCAAAAAACTAAACCTGCACCTGGAATTCTAAAAACTATTTCTTTTTCTTTTGCATTTCAAAATTTGATCCCGAACGAATGAATTGAGTTCGTATAGGCATTTTGGACGCTGCTATTGAAATAGCCCTTCTGGCTATATTTTCTGTTACTCCACCTATTTCATAAAGTATTCGACCTGGTTTAACAACAGCTACCCAATATTTAGGATTTCCTTTACCCGAACCCATACGTGTTTCTGCGGATCTTACTGTAACGGGTTTGTCTGGAAATATACGTACCCATATCTTTCCACCGCGGCGCGCATTTCGTGTCATTGCCCGTCGACCCGCTTCTATTTGTCTAGATGTGACCCAAGTGGGTTCAAGTGCTTGAAGAGCATATTTACCGAAATTAATATGATTACCTCGATAAGATATCCCCTTCATTCTTCCTCTATGTTGTTTACGGAATTTGGTTTTTTTGGGGTTATAGTTGATGGTTGGGTTTGAATTCCATCTCTACTACAGAATCGGACGTGAGAGTTTCTTCTCATCCGGCTCCTCACGAATAAAATAAAGGGATTCAAAACTATTGAATTTTAAGGAAATTTAGATAGAATCGAATTGGAATTAAGATATACATGTATTTGATAAGTATAAGTAATCCATCGAAGTACGGATTTCAGCTAATCTCTATCAAATCTAGTAGTAATTTGTATCTTCTTTCGATAGATAGCTAAACGTCGAAAAAACCCAATTCTATATAATTGTATATAATTGTGAGAATCTTAAATCTTTACCTTTTCATTTAATCGTCTTATCTTATTAAATGGATCAAAATTTAGGAATTCAAGAAAATAAAGTTTTCGCGGGCGAATATCTACTCTTTTAATTCAATTTCGATTTCGATTGTAGCCATAGCTTCTAACGTTTTCGAATAGATGAATTGGTCTCTGGTTCGTTCCGCCATCCGGATCAATGAATCATTAGAATTTGTGTTTAATAGAATTTTTTAGATCCACAGGTTCCGTCGTTCTCATCGCTTCTTAGTAATGGTTAGGTCTGAATTCTGCAATGGAGCTCGTGATGAAATTTGTTCTTGAGTCAATCCTCTCAGTCTTTATTGGCTCGAAGCTCTTGATTTTTTGTTCTCTGGCCGGATTCATTTTATTATGGATGAATCTGTATTAATGCTTTATTACATTGCACTTTTTATGAGATGACTCATAGACCTTACATATTCCATATTGGAAGTAGATGGCATAAATATTCTTTTTCT